TTCGTCAGCGATTTTCAAATTGAAATGGAATAGAATACAAAGGATAACATGAGAGTTACAGATACTTCGTGGTATGCTAATCGATACTATTAATGAATATGGATATGGATTCATAAATATAAAAAATTTTGATTTCGATCCATATCCATTATGTTGGATATATGAATGTATTTGGTGAATAGATACTCATCCAAATGAATTATGTGCCAGGAACCAGATTTGAACTGGTGACACGAGGATTTTCAGTCCTCTGCTCTACCAGCTGAGCTATCCCGACTATTATTTTACTTAATATATCATCTTCAGTTTATGATATGACTTCGTTCTATGTCAATTCAAAAATGAATTGATCTTATTTTGTGTGTACCTTATATAACACCAAACCCAACTTGGGTTAATACAAAAAAATATACACTCGGGTACATAACTTTGGGAAAGAACAATAAGAAAGAAACAAATTTTGAACCACTAACAAATAAAACGAATAATAATGATATCCTTATATCAAAAAAAAAAAAAAAATAGGATAAAGCATTAACGAGTCAAATGTTTTTTTGGGGATAGAGGGACTTGAACCCTCACGATTTCTAAAGTCGACGGATTTTCCTCTTACTTTAAATTTCATTGTTGTCACTATTGACATGTAGAATGGGACTCTATCTTTATTCTCGTGCGATTAATCCGTTTTTTTTTTTTTCAAAAGATTTCTGGAGTAATATTGATTTATATTTATCAATCATGTAATCAATGAAGATTCGATTCTTTCTGCCAGTTAATACAATCGATTCACATCACAAGAATTCTTTCCTTTTGCATATAATCATAATATAGACTCGCGACGTCTTAATCCAGTTTGTATAGCGTTCAGTACATATATCTATGTATAGGGGTTTCCCCCCCTTTTTTTTTTGAGTTTCGATCGAAAGATTCCTTTACCAACTCAACGCGGTAAACTCGATTTGTTAGAATATCTCCCATCGAGTCTCTGCACCTATCCTATTCTTTTTGTATTCTCGCTTTATGAACTGCTGTTGGTTTTCGTAAAACAGGATTTGGCTCAGGATTGCCCCATCTTTAATTCCAGGGTTTCTCTGAATTTGAAAGTTGTCACTTCGTATGTTTCCATACCAAGGCTCAATCCAATTAAGTCCGTAGCGTCTACCAATTTCGCCATATCCCCCTATTTTATACTATGCTGAAATCAAAGCAGTGTATTTTTTTTTTTTCAATACGAATCTCATTAAATACCGATTGATTGGATTTCTATTTATATGTAAACCAAAACTCTATAAACTAAAAAAGTGGGTCTTGTTGTGTTTGAATTTATTGCCTATTTTGTTTAATGTTTATTGGATACCCAAGACCAACACCCACATTTGATACAACCCGAAATGATTCTATCACTTCTGTTTATGCAATTCAATAGAAATTGATACATGTCATAATATATATATGCTTCTCTTATTATCATTATTTTTTTTTATGTAAATACTTGAAGGGTCGATTCTTTTTTTGTCTTTAACTTCCGAGAAAATAACCCAAAAAAGGTATTTGATACAATATCAATCATTTTGTATCTAGTTATCAAAACCATTAATCATTGATTATAGCTAAAACGAAACTAATTATTTCAGTAATTTTGAAATTTTTTATTAGAATTGAAATTGAATTAGTTAGCATTTTGAATTCTTTAGAATTCCTAGAATTCGAATACATTAACATTTTCAAATACCTTATTGAAAGAAGTTTACGTTAAATGTTGAGAAACAGAAAATGGATATCCATTTTATATTACTCAAATTTATTAATAATTCGAATTTAGAATAACTAATCGAATTACTAATCATTATTTTCTAGAATATTGATCAATATCAAAAAAGAGGAATCTATAGCTATTGCTATTATGAATAGCTAATACTGAATAATTCATATTAATAAAAAAAAAAAGATCCTATTATTTTAGGATGCCTAGACAATTTTTGCTCTATTTGAGCCCGCTTAGCTCAGAGGTTAGAGCATCGCATTTGTAATGCGATGGTCATCGGTTCGATTCCGATAGCCGGCTTTTGTCTATTTGTTTTGATTTTCACATGATTGAGAGTGTATTTTTGAAATCAAAGAACATTGAAATGGCTTTTTCCCTTTTTTCCAAGGGTTGCCGACCTATCATATGCCCCATTTCACTTAGCAAAAAAACAGTAAGAATTCAGTTTCGGCAGAACAAAAAGCGGGTTTTAATAATTTCTAATAAATTTCTATTGATATGATATATAAATTAATATAGAAATCATTTTATTTCTATATTAATTTATATATAAATTATAAATGGTCATTCTATTACTCCAATTCAATCCATTTCTTAATTCTTTTTAGAACAATACTTCATTGTATTATTGTATTTCGCCTCGCTTAATTTATCAATTTATTTAGTTCAGTTTATTTATGTCCAAACAAAAAAGGAGTCTTCATGTCGCGTTATAGGGGGCCTCGTTTCAAAAAAATACGTCGTCTTGGGGCTTTACCAGGTCTAACTAGTAAAGGGCCTAGAGCCGGAAGCGATTTTAAAAACCAATCGCGCTCTGGGAAAAAATCTCAATATCGTATTCGTTTAGAAGAAAAACAAAAATTGCGTTTTCATTATGGTCTTACAGAACGACAATTACTAAAATATGTTCGTATAGCCGGAAAAGCCAAGGGGTCAACAGCTCGGGTTTTACTACAATTACTTGAGATGCGTTTGGATAACATCCTTTTCCGATTGGGTATGGCTTCGACTATTCCCCAAGCCCGCCAATTAGTTAACCATAGACATATTTTAGTTAATGACCATATAGTAGATATACCAAGTTATCGCTGCAAACCACACGATATTATTACGGCGAGCCATGCTCAAAAATCTAGAGATATGATTCAAAGTTATCTTGATTCATCCCCTCATGAGGAAGTTCCAAAACATTTGACTCTTCACCCATTCCAATATAAAGGATTAGTCAATCAAATAATCGAGAGTCAATCGATTGGTTTGAAAATAAATGAATTGCTAGTCGTAGAATATTATTCTCGGCAAACTTAAACCTAACTCAACTAAGAAGAGGTTTGGACAACTTTATTACTCCTACCCCCTTTCTTTCCCATAAAAAAAGTAACTAAAAAAAGACGGAGGATAAAGTGCTTATCCAGGGATAGCAATAGCAAATCGATATCAAAATTACCGAGGGTTCGAGTTCTACCTTTTTGAATTTGAGTATGTGGTGTTGTTCTTTGATACATTGTGTTCATTAAGATTGGTAAATTAGTTGAGGGTACGGAAAGAGAGGGATTCGAACCCTCGGTAAACAAAAGCCTACATAGCAGTTCCAATGCTACGCCTTGAACCACTCGGCCATCTCTCCTACGTAATGATTATGCCCCATCAACCGAATCAATAGCGAGCCACTTTTATTTTTACTTTACTTGATACTTCGAAAATTCGGGGCAATCAATTCGAAAAAAAGTATGAAAAAACCAAAAGAGGAAAGATATCGATTTTTTAGATATCCATTTATGTTATCTAGTGCTCCCATCCTTTTCGGATATTTTAACACGAATTCAATCAAATCAATGAATCGTAAGGAATCAACTGATCGTTCTATCTATTTCTTTTTTCTTCAATTGGGAGATGAGATGGGAATCAGAACTAGGACCTCTTCATTCTTATACTAGTCGACTAGATTTGTCTGAAATCTAAACTATTTATTATTATTTTATGTAATTATGTAATTCCGGCCAAAAAGAAAGAATTTAAGGAAAAGGAATTTTCAAATTTTTAAAATTCTGTTTTTATGTTATTTCGTAGTGTACAATTCCTTTGTTTGTGGGGAATCATTTTCTTACGAAAGGTAATGAAAAGAATTTGAGAGTGGATTGCTATCTATGACTAAATCGAGTATAAATGGAAATTTTATTGATAAAACCTTTTCAATTGTAGCCAATATCTTATTACGAATAATTCCGACAACTTCAGGAGAAAAGGAGGCATTTACCTATTACAGAGATGGTGTGATTTGATCATTAGTTTACATATCTTTTCGATCTCAATTTTATTTACCGCCTTCAGTCTTATAAGACTGACGCATGATTTCGGAATAGAAAAAAAAAATGAAATAAATCCACGCTTTTTGAAGGTGAGGTTTGTAAAAAAAAAAAAAACAATTCCTTCTGTCGTGTATCCCCGATTAATGCAGCCTCAGATGCTTAAATTGTCGATTCTAGTAGTGAGCCAGAGGTTAAACTTATGAATCTGTATTGCGGTGCGAGTCAACCCTCATCCATTAGAATCAATAGGCAGTATAGGAGAAGAAGCACTACACCTAGAAATCAACAATACGCAGACACTTTGGTCGAAATTATCGCCTTCCTTATCGAGATCGAAACTAAAATGGTTGGGGCAACAAACATCCATCTCGTTCCTATTTTGGATACCTGTATAACCATCAAAGACTGTTGAAGTGACCAATTCCTGGAAATTAAAGGGCGTAGGGGACAAAGAAATTGTTAAAGTTACCATTTTTTATTTAAGATTAACATCAAATAGGTTGATGTTAAAAAAATCTTTGGCAGGAAGGTTGGCTAGAGATTTCTTGTAAAAACACTAGCCCCACTCAGCCCATAACGAGAATTTTGCACTCTTTTTTGATTCCATGTATTGTATTATTCTCATTATGCACCTAAGGGAGGAGCCATATGAGGTGAAAATCTCACGTATGGTTCTGGAACGGAGATTCTTAAAAATGAACGACGACCGTAACGGATGTCGGCTCAATCCGAAGGAAATTATGCAGAAGCTTTACAGAATTATTATGAAGCTATGCGATTAGAAATTGATCCTTATGATCGAAGTTATATACTCTATAACATAGGCCTTATTCACACAAGGAACGGAGAACATACGAAAGCTTTAGAATATTATTTTAGAGCACTCGAGCGAAACCCCTTCTTACCACAAGCTTTTAATAATATGGCTGTGATCTGTCATTACGTGCGGCTATCTCCACTATAGCAAGAAAAAAGGAAAGAGAAAAGAGTAGTAAATACTAGAAAAAAAAAATGGGTTTTTCTACATAAGCATCGTCCACAAAACGATTTTTATCAGCTGTAGCAAAGAAAGGAACTTCTTAGAAGTCGAAATAGAAAGAAATAGATATGGCCTAGATACTTTCTTCTATATTCTATGGATAAAGGATCCAATTAATAAAGAAAGCGCCGTCAAGATCAATTAGTGACGTTTTGGGACGATACAATAATAACTGCTTACTTAATTTAAGTCATGATACAAGAAAAAAGTTAGGAATCGACGTATGTAATAAAGTCGATCCACTAAGGTATTGAGCAGCGGTGTAGCATCAGATCCCAAAGATAGTAAGTCTTTTTTTTTTTTCTTTCTATTTAGAATAGAATTAAAAATAGAAAAAAAATGAAATAAAATATAGGAATATGAAGAAAAGACTTTTTCTAAGATTCTCTATAAAATCAGTTTTTCTATGAAACCGAGATAGTTACCTTTGAGAAACTTCTAGCAATATTGTAAATGCCTATGTTGAGGGTGGGAGAGAAGATAAAACGAAAAAAAAATTCATTATTAATATGAAAACAAATTCAAGTTTGAAACTCATACAATTAATCTCTTTTTGTTAACCCGATAAAAAAAAAACAAGGGAGAGAGATCTCTGAGAAATATCATTCTATTAGATAGATGGTGTAGATTGAAAAAATGGGATACCACAAGAATTGTGAGCTGTATGAGTTAGGAAACTCTCAAGTACGGTTCTCGAGGAAGGAATTGAATAGCCTATTCTGACCGGGGAGAACAGGCCATTCGACAGGGAGATTCTGAAATTGCTGAGGCTTGGTTTGATCAAGCCGCTGAGTATTGGAAACAGGCTATAGCGCTTACTCCCGGTAATTATATTGAAGCCCAAAATTGGTTGAAGATCACAAGGCGTTTCGAATAAGAACACTCTTTTTTGATTTATTAGTCTGATTAGTCAAATGGCAAATAAAACGGATCTTTTTTATGACAAAAACAACCAAAGAATTTCATTATATCCTTTCATTTCAAAGAGCATTTTCTATTTCGTATGAGATATAAATGATAAGCAGAAGTATAAACGATACGCAGATAGAGTCGAATATATATTTCTTTGCAATGAAAAATGCCTGTTTTCATGGGATTTGGAATAGAATAAGAATAAAAAAATATGTCTATGTTGGGGGTAATGGAAGGCATAACGTAATGACATCTAAGAACATCTAATTGAGATGTTAATAAATACACCGGGTTGCGCAAAAAAATGATTTTTGGATCAACACAAAGACCCGAAAAGATTTTAGACGATTAAAAAGGTCCGTTGGGCGCCGCATGGCTATGTCATAATAGATCCGAACACTTGCCACGAATCGACTTCTAGATCATAATTGCTCGAGTGAATAACTAAAAAAAAGGATGGGAGATTGAGGAGAATAAAAAAATTAGAAAGAGCTCTCAGAGATTCATTAATTATTTGACTGTTGGCGGGTTTCTTTGTATGTGTTGTCCGGAAAGAGGAGGACTCAATGATTATTCGTTCGCCGGAACCAGAAGTCAAAATTTTAGTAGATAGGGATCCCATAAAAACTTCTTTCGAGGAATGGGCCAAACCAGGTCATTTTTCAAGAACAATAGCTAAAGGCCCCGAGACTACCACTTGGATTTGGAATCTACATGCCGATGCTCACGATTTCGATAGCCATAGCAATGATTTGGAGGAGATCTCTCGAAAAGTATTTAGTGCTCATTTTGGGCAACTCTCTATTATCTTTCTTTGGCTAAGTGGTATGTATTTCCACGGTGCTCGTTTTTCCAATTATGAAGCATGGCTGAGTGACCCTACTCACATTAGACCTAGTGCCCAGGTGGTTTGGCCAATAGTCGGACAAGAAATATTGAATGGTGATGTGGGCGGGGGGTTTCGAGGAATACAAATAACCTCTGGTTTTTTTCAGATTTGGCGAGCATCTGGAATAACTAGTGAATTACAACTCTATTGTACCGCAATTGGTGCATTAATCTTTGCAGCCTTAATGCTTTTTGCCGGTTGGTTCCATTATCACAAAGCTGCTCCAAAATTGGCTTGGTTCCAAGATGTAGAGTCTATGTTGAATCATCATTTAGCAGGGCTACTCGGACTTGGTTCTCTTTCTTGGGCGGGGCATCAAGTCCATGTATCTTTACCAATTAACCAATTTCTAAACGCCGGAGTAGATCCTAAAGAAATTCCGCTTCCTCATGAATTTATCTTGAATCGTGATCTTTTGGCTCAACTTTATCCAAGTTTTTCCGAGGGAGCAACCCCATTTTTTACTTTGAATTGGTCAAAATATGCGGAATTTCTTACTTTTCGCGGAGGATTAGATCCAGTAACTGGGGGTCTATGGCTGACTGATATTGCTCATCATCATTTAGCTATTGCAATTCTTTTCTTG